GATGGGGTGCCTGATTAAAGGGTTATCTTGATAGGATAAATCAAGTAAATTAAATTTACTCTCATTATATCCAATAGAATTGAACTATTTCTGAAAGTATCAAAAACTTTAGTGCACCTTACACTAGGACATAAAGAAAGATAAGCTAACCAAGCTACTGGGTTCATACCCCATTTATAGAAGTTTTAATCTTCTTCTTTCTAATGTTTAATAATCCTACCAAACTCCTATTTTTAATAACTTTAATTAGAGGAACCCTTATTTCCGTTTCAGCTAACTCCTGATTTGGGGCTTGAATTGGATTAGAAATTAATCTGCTTTCATTTATTCCCCTTATAACTACCCCCAATAATTTATATTCAAGCGAAGCTTCCCTGAAATATTTTTTAACCCAGGCTCTGGCTTCCGCTACACTATTATTTACTGTAATTCTTTCCTCACTAATTTCTAGATTCCCTAGATCTTTAGTTATAGAAAATTCTTTTTTAGTTATACTTATTAATTCTTCTTTAATATTAAAAATGGGAGCTGCCCCCTTCCATTTTTGATTCCCGGGAGTTATAGAAGGTTTAAACTGAATTAATAGATTAATCTTAATAACTTGACAAAAAATTGCTCCTTTAATACTTCTATCTTATAATCTTCATATAAATTTATTCACAGCTTTTGTTATTATTAGTTCTGTAATTATTGGTTCTTTAGGAGGATTAAATCAAACTTCCCTGCGAAAAATTCTAGCCTATTCCTCTATTAATCACTTGGGTTGACTTATTAGAGCTCTCACCTTGGGAGAAAATCTTTGAAACATATATTTCTTTATATATTCTTTCTTAACTTGCACAATTATTATAATACTCCAGACATTTAAACTTTTCCATATTAATCAAATTTTTTCACTTAATTTTTCACCTCCTATTATCAAATTCGCCCTTTTTACAACTTTCCTATCCTTAGGGGGATTACCTCCTTTCATTGGATTCCTTCCTAAATGAATTATCATTCAATCAATAGTTGAAGCAAATTTAATTTTAGTAGTTTCCGTCATAGTAGTAATAACTTTAATCACTCTCTTCTACTATTTACGACTTAGTTTTGGAGCTTTCATAATAACGTACTCAGAAACCTTATGAAATTACAATTTTAATCAAAATAGTACAGTTCAACTATTGGCTCTCACCTTATCAATGGTCTCAACCCTAGGTCTCATCTTTTGTTCAATACTTTATCATATTTTTTAAGGCTTTAAGTTAAATAAACTAGTAGCCTTCAAAGTTATCAATAAAGTATGTATCTTTAAGCCTTAGTAAATTATATACTTTACTCCTTTAGAATTGCAGTCTAACATCATTAATGACTATAAGGCCTGGTAGAAGAGGTAGCCCTCCTAAATAGATTTACAATCTATCGCCTAAAATCTCAGCCATTCTACCGCGACAATGGCTATTTTCAACAAATCATAAAGATATTGGAACCCTATACTTCATTTTCGGAGCATGATCTGGAATGGTTGGAACTTCCCTCAGTCTCTTAATTCGAGCTGAATTAGGTCAACCTGGATCTCTCATTGGTGACGACCAAATCTATAACGTAATTGTAACCGCCCATGCTTTTGTAATAATTTTCTTTATAGTTATGCCTATTATAATTGGTGGCTTTGGTAATTGACTAGTCCCTCTTATACTAGGTGCCCCAGATATGGCCTTCCCACGAATAAATAATATGAGTTTTTGATTGCTGCCCCCATCACTAACCTTATTATTAGCCAGCAGCTTAGTTGAAAATGGAGCGGGCACGGGTTGAACCGTTTACCCCCCGCTTTCAGCTGGAATTGCCCATGCTGGTGCGTCAGTTGATATGGCAATCTTTTCATTACACTTAGCTGGTGTATCCTCTATTTTAGGGGCTGTAAATTTCATTACTACAGTAATTAATATACGATCAAGAGGAATAACACTAGACCGAATACCTTTATTTGTATGAGCTGTAGCAATTACAGCCCTACTTCTTTTATTATCTCTCCCAGTATTAGCTGGAGCTATTACCATGCTTTTAACTGATCGAAACCTCAATACTTCCTTCTTTGACCCTGCAGGTGGGGGAGACCCAATTTTATATCAACATCTTTTCTGATTTTTTGGTCATCCAGAAGTTTATATTTTAATTCTCCCAGGATTTGGTTTAATTTCTCATATTGTTAGACAAGAAAGAGGAAAGAAGGAAGCTTTTGGATCATTAGGTATAATTTACGCTATACTATCAATTGGATTATTAGGATTTGTAGTATGAGCTCACCATATATTCACAGTGGGAATAGATGTCGATACCCGAGCTTATTTTACATCAGCAACTATAATTATTGCTGTACCAACCGGAATTAAGATTTTCAGCTGACTAGCCACCCTTCATGGTTCACAATTTAATTATAGCCCAGCACTCCTATGGGCCCTAGGATTTATTTTTCTTTTCACAATTGGAGGACTAACTGGAGTAGTTCTGGCTAATTCTTCTGTTGATATTATTCTGCATGACACTTACTATGTTGTTGCTCACTTCCATTACGTCTTATCAATAGGAGCTGTATTTGCTATTATGGCCGGATTTATTCAATGATATCCATTATTCACAGGGCTTACTATAAACCCTCGTTGACTAAAGATTCAATTTGCCATTATATTCGTTGGGGTTAATATAACCTTCTTTCCACAACACTTCTTAGGACTTGCTGGAATACCACGACGATACTCTGACTACCCAGATGCTTATACAGCTTGAAATGTAGTTTCTTCGGTTGGATCTTCTATTTCCTTAATTGGGGTTTTATTCTTAATTTTTATTATTTGAGAAAGCATGATCAGTAACCGAATCGCTTTATTCCCTCTCCAAATAACTAGTTCTATTGAATGATATCAAAATCTGCCACCAGCTGAACACAGATATGCTGAATTACCAATTTTAACGGGCTCACACTCAAGTTCTCATACCTCTTAATTTTAATATTTATAATTTAAGAAATTCCACTTAATAAATTTTTATCATCTATTAAAATTTATTTAATGTGGCAGAATAGTGCACTGGATTTAAGCTCCAATTATGGGAGTTTACCTCCCCATTAAAAATTTGTAGTCTTCGTTATCTATCCCCTTAAACAATACATTCACTACTATAATTAAATCTATTAATTATAAAACTAATGGCAACCTGAGCAAATTTAAGTCTTCAAGACAGAGCTTCCCCAATAATAGAACAACTAACCTTTTTCCATGATCATGCTCTTTTAATTTTAATTATAATTACCACTCTAGTAAGTTACATTATAGCAACAATATTTTTTAATCCTTTAATTAATCGATTTTTATTGGATGGGCAAACTATTGAAATAATCTGAACTATTTTACCGGCTATTACATTAGTTTTTATTGCTCTACCCTCCCTACGACTCCTCTATTTATTAGATGAAGTTAGAGACCCAGCCTTAACCTTAAAAACTATTGGTCATCAATGATATTGAAGTTATGAATACTCAGACTTTATAAATATTGAATTTGATTCATATATAATTCCTTATCATGAAATGAACACAGACGGATTCCGACTTCTCGATGTTGACAATCGTGCTGTCCTCCCTATAAATACTCAAATTCGAGTGCTAGTTACAGCTGCTGATGTTCTACACTCATGAACTGTACCAGCCTTAGGGGTTAAGGTTGATGCTACCCCTGGACGACTAAATCAAATTAGTTTTTTACTTAGCCGACCTGGTTTATTCTTTGGTCAATGTTCCGAAATCTGTGGAGCTAATCATTCTTTCATGCCCATTGTAATTGAAAGTGTTCCAACCCGAATTTTCATTAATTGAGTCTCATCTATAAGAGAAGCCTCATCAGATGACTGAAAGCAAGTAGTGGTCTCTTAAACCATTTTATAGTAATCTGGCAATTACTTCTGATGAAAGAATTAGTTAAAATATAACATTAGTATGTCATGCTAAAAATACTAGTATTAATCTAGTATTCTTTAATGCCTCAAATAGCCCCCATTAGATGATTAGGCTTATTCTTTGCCTTCTCCTTAATTCTTCTTATCTTTAATTGCGTCAACTACTACTCCTTTCTCCCTCAAACCCCATCAACTCAGGAAAAGTCTATTAGCCTGAAATCAATAAATTGAAAATGATAACTAATCTCTTCTCTGTTTTTGACCCCGCTACAAGCATTATAAATTTATCCCTAAATTGAACAAGTACAGTTCTAGGGCTTCTATTAATCCCATCACTTTACTGATTTATACCCTCGCGTTATACTTTAATCTGAAATAAAATTATATTAACTCTCCATCAAGAATTTAAAACTCTCTTAGGACCATCAGGCCACCTAGGCAGAACTTTTATGTTCATTTCGCTATTTTCTTTAATTTTATTCAATAATTTTCTAGGACTCTTCCCTTATGTATTCACTAGTTCAAGTCACTTAACCCTAACACTTGCCCTAGCCCTACCTTTATGATTAAGATTCATGATTTACGGATGAATCAATCATACTCAACATATATTTGCCCATTTAGTCCCTCAAGGAACACCAGCTGTTCTTATGCCTTTTATGGTATGTATTGAAACTATTAGAAATATTATTCGTCCAGGAACTTTAGCTGTACGATTAGCTGCTAATATAATTGCGGGCCATTTACTTTTAACCCTCCTAGGAAATACTGGCCCAAGATTAACATATTCAATCCTATCATTACTAATTATTGCCCAAATTGCTTTATTAGTTCTTGAATCAGCTGTTGCCATTATTCAATCGTACGTTTTCGCTGTTCTTAGTACCCTTTACTCAAGAGAAGTTAACTAATGTCCACACATGCCAATCACCCATATCACTTAGTCGATCAAAGCCCATGACCCCTAACTGGGGCCATTGGAGCCTTAGCCACTGTTTCCGGTCTTGTTAAATGATTCCATCATTACGATATATCGCTTCTTTGCTTAGGATTATTAATCACTTCATTAACAATACTACAATGATGACGTGATATTACCCGGGAAGGAACCTTCCAAGGATTACATACTTATCCAGTTACATTAGGATTACGATGAGGAATAATTCTTTTTATTATCTCTGAAGTATTTTTCTTTATTAGCTTCTTTTGAGCATTCTTTCACAGAAGTCTAGCACCAGCCTGTGAACTAGGAGCTATGTGACCTCCTGCTGGAATTATCCCCTTTAACCCCCTTCAAATTCCTCTATTAAATACAGCCATTCTTTTAGCGTCAGGAGTCACCGTTACCTGAGCTCACCATGGATTAATGGAAAGTAATCACTCTCAAACTCTTCAAGGACTATTTTTTACCGTAATTTTAGGTATTTATTTCTCTATCTTACAAGCGTACGAATATATCGAAGCCCCTTTCGCCATTTCAGATGCTGTTTATGGATCAACTTTCTATGTAGCTACTGGATTCCATGGGCTACATGTATTAATTGGAACTACCTTTTTATTAGTATGTTTAATTCGACATGCCAAGTTCCATTTCTCAGCTAATCATCATTTTGGATTTGAAGCAGCTGCTTGATACTGACACTTTGTGGATGTAGTATGATTATTCCTATATATCTCTATCTACTGATGAGGTAGCTAATTTATTTATCTAGTATAATACGTATAATTGACTTCCAATCAAAGGGTCTGAAATAATTCAGGATAAATAATCTTAACTTTAATAATAATTGCTTGTATTATCATTCTCTTATCCTCTGTCGTTATAATATTAGCCTCAATCTTATCAAAAAAATCAATTATTGATCGAGAAAAAAGATCCCCATTTGAATGTGGATTTGACCCTAAGAGATCATCGCGTCTACCATTCTCTCTACGATTCTTCTTAATCGCTGTAATCTTCTTAATTTTTGATGTAGAAATCGCATTACTCTTACCTATAATTATTATCTTACCCCTCTCTAATCTATCCATTTGATTAATAGTTAGAAGATTTTTCCTAGCAATTCTATTAATTGGTCTTTATCATGAATGAAATCAGGGAGCCCTTGAATGAGCTGAATAGGACTGTAGTTAATTATAACATTTGGCTTGCATCTAAAAAGTATTGAGTATTCAATCTGTCTTAAGTAAGAAGCGAACCTTTGCATTCAGTTTCGACCTGACTCTTGATAATATTTTATCCTTACTTAATTAATTGAAGCCAAAAAGAGGCGTATCACTGTTAATGATATCATTGAATTATTATTCCAATTAAGGAAATGTGATGTTCAAGAAAAAGCTGCTAACTTTTCCCTTTAGCGGTTAAATTCCGTTTACATTTCTATTTATATAGTTTAAAGAAAACATTACATTTTCACTGTAAAAATAAAGGCCTCACTTTTATAAATATAAGTGATTCCTCATACTCAAAGATTACAATAATCTCCCTGACATCTTCAATGTCATGCTCTATATAAGCTATTCAAGTAAAAAACAATTAAAATTAATAAAATAACTACCCAAAATATAAAACTAATTAAGTAAGTTTTTAAATCATTATTTTGCCACCTCTGACTAAGAGAGGCTCAAGAAACAAACATCTTGTATAATCCTTGAGCACCACAATATTCACTTCACCCTTGATCAAACGACTTATGTGCATAAATCCCTAACTTTAATGGAACACCACTTACCCCGTAAGTTGAAATAAAAGGCAAAAATCACATAGATCCTATAAAGCTTGTAGCTAAATGCATACGTAAAGTCTGTAATTCATAATTTAATGCAAACTTAGCCAATTCATAACCCACTCAACCCCCAATTACACTAACACTCAAGGCCAGTGTCTTTAAACCTAAAGGTAAACAAATCATACTAGGAGTAGGAAATAAAATTCAAGCTAACATGCTCCCCCCTAAAACAGCCATAATTGACAAAGACATTATTCCTCGAAGTATAATTCAACCCTCATCAGATAAAGGATGTAAAGATCTAACATTAAAATCACCACTTATAGAATAATAAACCAGACGTAAAGAATAACAGACTGTTAGACCAGTAGAGAAAAAATATAAAATAAAACTAAACAAATTTACATAACTTAAAGAAACCACCTCTAAAATTAAATCCTTAGAGTAAAATCCCGCCAAAAAAGGCATTCCACATAAAGCCAAATTAGATAAATTAAAACAAGAAGACGTTAAAGGCATCTGATTAACTAATCCACCTATAAACCGAATATCTTGAGAATCCCTCATATTATGAATAATTGCCCCAGCACATATAAATAATAATGCCTTAAATAAAGCATGTGTTAAAAGATGGAAAAAAGCAAGCTTAGGAAACCCCATAGCTAAAATTCTCATCATTAAACCCAATTGACTTAATGTAGACAAAGCAATAATCTTTTTTAAATCAAACTCAAAATTAGCCCCCAAACCTGCCATAAATATAGTTAGCCCAGCAAAAAATAAAAGACATCTACCCAATCAATGACCAGCTAATAAGACATTAAACCGAATTAATAAATAAACCCCAGCTGTAACTAATGTAGATGAATGGACTAAGGCTGAAACAGGAGTAGGAGCAGCCATAGCAGCAGGTAATCATGAAGAAAAAGGAATCTGAGCTCTCTTAGTTATTGCGGCTAACATTACCAATCCTCCAATAATTCTTATTTCAACTCTATCCTGGCTACACTCTAAATAATAAATATAATTTCAACTACCAAAATTTAATATTCAAGCAATAGCCAACAATAATGCTACATCCCCAATACGATTAAACAAAGCAGTTAATATCCCCGCATTATAAGACTTTACATTTTGATAATAAATTACTAATAAATATGAAACTAACCCTAGACCATCCCATCCTAACAAAATTCTAATCAAATTTGGACTAATAATCAAAAACATTATAGATAAAACAAATATTAAAACCAAAATAATAAAACGATTAATTCTAATATCTCCAGCCATATACTCTTCTCTATAATAAATTACCAAAGAAGCAATAAATAAAACAAAACCTATAAAAATTAAAGACATTCAATCAAACAAGAAAGTCATTACAATTCTTCCTGAATTTAAAGATAAAACTTCCCATTCAATAAAATAAACTAAATCTTGCATAATAAAATAAATACCTCTTCTTACCAAAATTATAGCAATAGAAAACAACACAATAAATCTTAAAAAACAAATAGAAACAGATCATAACACGACCTAAGATGAGATTAATCCCATATTCTTGACACCACAAATCAAAGTTTTTAATTAAACTACCTAAGTATATTAAAGTCACAATATACACGGCTCACTCTTTAAAATCAACAAATTTAAAGGAACTCAATGTAAAAATAATAGTAAATATTCACGCGTAAAGCCCATAGAACAAGCATAAACACCAGAATAAATCTTACCATGCTGACTATAAGAATATAAATATAAAGTATAAGCTGCACTAAAAAAAGATAATAAGCCTAATATAAATATACTAGTTCATGTCCATCTCACTAAACTATTTAAAAGTCTAATTTCTCTTAACAAATTTAAAGAAGGAGGAGCAGCCATATTACAAGAACTAAGTAAAAACCACCACAATGTTATACTTGGTATAAAATTCATTAATCCCTTATTGATTAATAAACTACGACTACCTAAACGCTCATAAGAAATATTAGCCAAACAAAATAAACCTGATGAACAAAGTCCATGAGCAATCATTAATGTGAAAGAACCACAAAACCCTCAATAACTTAAAGTCATCAATCCCCCCAAAACTATTCCTATATGAGCGACTGAAGAATAAGCAATTAAAGCCTTCAAATCAGTTTGACGTAAACAAATTAAACTTACTAAAACACCCCCAACCAATCTAATTCCAATTCAAATATAATTAAATATTAAACCTGATACCAACAAGACCTTAAAGATTCGTAATAAACCATAACCCCCAAGCTTCAATAAAACCCCTGCTAAAATTATTGAACCCGAAACTGGAGCCTCAACATGAGCCTTCGGCAATCATAAATGAACTAAAAACATAGGCATTTTAACTAAAAATGCTAAAATTAAACTCAAGTAAACTAAGACGTGAGATACATGTAAATTATTTAATAAAGGAAAATATAAAGATCTTTTAAGCCCACCTAAATAAAAAATACCCACTAATAAAGGAAGAGACGCCAATAAAGTATAAAATAATAAATAAACACCCGCCTGTAAACGCTCAGGCTGATATCCTCAACCCAAAATTAAAAACAAAGTAGGAATTAAACTTCTTTCAAAAAATAAATAAAATATAAATAAATTTATAGAACTAAAAGTGCAGTATAATAAAATTAACAAGACTACAATCATTAATATAAAGAAGCCCTCATAATTCCGGAAACGATAAACTGATTCTCTAGCTGTCATCATTAAAACACAAATTCAAAAACTCAATAAAATTAGACCATAAGATAAAACATCACATCCTATAAAATAACTAAGATTGCTAAAAAAAGTTGCAAAGACATTAGTAAATATAAATATAAAGGTTAACAAAAATAATAATCTCTGCACCATTCATCATATATTTTTTATTAAACATAAGGGGGTCAAAAATAACAAAGCACCTAATAACTTTAACATTGTAAAACATTAAATGATTGAAAATAATCATTTCCGTGTGTACGAATTATAGAAACTAAAATTGATAAGCCCAAAGCTCCCTCACATACTGAAAAAGTCAAAAAAACTATTCTAAAAAACAATTCATAATTTAAAATATTTAAATACATAAATAAAATTAAAAACAAACTTAGAACAATAAATTCTAAACTTAAAAGAGTTAACAATAAGTGCTTACGCTTAGATGTAAAAACTCATCCCCCTCTAATAAATAAAAATAAAGGAAATAATCAATAAAAAGAAGATGTTAACATTAGTTTTAGTAGTTTAAAATAAAACTTTGGTCTTGTAAATCAAAATTAAGGACTATCCTTCTAAAACTTTCAGAGAAAAGAGATCACCTCCCATCATTAATCCCCAAAACTAATATTTTTATTAAACTATTCTCTGTATTTTCCACTTAATTACATTAATTAGAAGCATCCTTTTAAGTCTAATTTTCACCCAAATAAATCACCCCCTCGCCATAGGGCTAATATTATTAGTTCAAACCCTATGCATCTGTTTAATAACAGGATTCATAACTCAAAGATTCTGATTTTCCTATATTCTTTTTCTAGTATTTCTAGGGGGACTATTAGTACTATTTATTTATGTTACTAGACTAGCATCAAATGAAATATTTTCACTATCTTCATCTACACTAATTCTAACAATTCTTCCCTTTTTTATTGGATTAAGTTTAATTTTATTGATTGACCCCCTTCCTTTAATCACTAATTGCTTAAACAATGATATAATAGAAATTTCTAATATTAATTTATTTTATGAAGAGTCCTCATTATCCTTAATTAAATTATTTAATCAACCCACTGGATTTATCACTCTTATACTAGTCCTATACCTATTCTTAACCTTAATTGCTGTAGTTAAAATTACTAGAGTATTCTTTGGCCCTTTACGCCAAAAAAACTAATGAATAAACCCATACGAACAAGACACCCCTTATTTAAAATTGCTAATAATGCACTAGTTGATTTGCCAGCTCCAGTTAATATTTCTGCCTGATGAAATTTCGGATCACTTCTTGGATTATGTTTAGGAATCCAAATTTTAACTGGACTATTCTTAGCTATACATTATACTGCCCATATCGATTTAGCCTTTAATAGTGTAGCCCATATTTGCCGAGATGTAAACTACGGATGACTACTACGAACTATACATGCTAATGGAGCCTCATTCTTCTTTATCTGCCTTTATCTACACACCGGACGAGGAATATATTATGGATCTTATATATTTACCCCTACTTGAATAGTGGGAGTAATTATCCTATTCTTAGTAATAGGAACAGCCTTTATAGGATACGTTTTACCCTGAGGACAAATATCATTTTGAGGGGCAACTGTAATTACCAATTTACTGTCCGCAGTACCATACCTAGGAATTGATTTAGTTCAATGAGTATGAGGAGGATTTGCTGTAGATAATGCTACCCTAACTCGATTCTTTACCTTCCATTTTGTTTTACCTTTTATTGTTGCCGCAGCAGTTCTTATTCATCTTCTTTTTCTTCATCAAACAGGGTCAAATAACCCATTAGGACTAAATAGAGATGTCGATAAAATCCCCTTTCACCCCTACTTTACCTTTAAGGACATCGTAGGATTCTTAATTTTAATTATAATTTTAACTCTTCTAACCTTATTAGAACCTTACATATTAGGAGATCCTGATAATTTTATTCCAGCAAACCCTCTAGTCACCCCTGTACATATTCAACCAGAATGGTACTTCTTATTTGCATATGCCATTCTACGATCAATCCCAAATAAGCTGGGCGGTGTAATTGCCCTAGTTCTATCTATTGCAATTCTATTAATTCTACCATTCTCTAATAAACGAAATTTCCGAGGTATACAATTCTATCCTATTAACCAAATTATATTTTGATCACTTTTAGTCATTGTTATTTTACTAACTTGAATTGGAGCCCGACCTGTGGAAGACCCATATATTCTTGTAGGACAAGTCTTAACAGTACTTTACTTCCTGTATTATATCTTAAATCCTCTTATATTCAAGCTTTGAGATCAAATTCTTAATTAGTTAATTAGCTTATTGAAAAGCATATGTTTTGAAAGCATAAGACAGAAGTTTAACTCTTCTATTAACTTTAGTATACTAAAAAAAATTCACTAAAATAAAACAGATAAAAAGAAAATCTTTACACCCACCAACAAAAACAAATAATTTAATGACAAGGGTAAAAAACTCTTTCAAGCCAAATATATTAATTTATCATATCGGAACCGAGGTAAAGTTCCACGAACTCAAATAAACATAAATGCAATAAAAGACAATTTCAAAAAAAAGGCTCAACTATATACATCACAGCCTAAAAAAATTGCTCTAAAAAGTATTCTTATAAACAAAATTCTAGCATATTCAGCTAAAAAAATTAAGGCAAATCCCCCTCTTCTATACTCAACGTTAAATCCTGAAACTAATTCTGATTCCCCTTCAGCAAAATCAAAAGGAGTACGATTAGTTTCAGCTAAACATGAAGCAAATCACGCCAATCCTAGGGGGAAAATAATTACAATAAATCATAAATATTCCTGATACTTAGCAAAATCCAATAAACAATAACCCTCAACCAAAAAAACAAATGATAACAAAATCAAAGCCAAACTTACTTCATAAGAAATAGTTTGAGCCACACCTCGTAATCCCCCTAATAATGCATAATTAGAATTAGAAGACCAACCCGCAATCATCACAGTATAAACCCCTAAGCTAGTACAACACAAAAAAAATAATAAACCTAAATTAAATGTGTATATACCTCTTAAATAAGGCATAACCATCCAAACCAATAAAGCCAAAAACAAGCTAAAAATTGGAGAAAAATAATAAGGAAGGTAATTAGACAAAACTGGATAAGTCTGTTCCTTAGTAAATAACTTAATCGCATCACAAAAAGGTTGAGGAATACCCGCAAATCCAACCTTATTAGGACCCTTACGAATTTGAATATAACCCAACACCTTACGTTCTAATAATGTCAAGAAAGCAACCCCAACTAATACACAAATAATTAAAATCAAAGCACCCACTATAGGTAAAACACAATCATATATAAACAAGTTCTATCTGTAAAATACCTTTACATAAATGGACCCTAAATCCATTGCACTTATCTGCCAAAATAGACTATTAATATTAATCAATTTAATAAGAAATTTTATTCCCAATACTTGGTCCTTTCGTACTAAAGTATCATAAATTATTAAGGATAGAAACCGACCTGGCTTACGCCGGTCTGAACTCAGATCATGTAAGGATCTAAAGGTCGAACAGACCTAAACTTTGAACATCTACACCCAAAATTACCCTTAATCCAACATCGAGGTCGCAACCCTTCTTGTCGATAAGAACTCTCAAAAAAGATTACGCTGTTATCCCTAAGGTAACTTAGTCTTATAATCACTAATAATGGATCAACTATTCATAAATTAATGGTTAACAATTAAAAAGAGTTTACTTTATCTTCCTGTCACCCCAACAAAATATTTTCCCAAATATCACAAAAAGACAACTAAATATATAATAATTGTTCAATATAAAGCTCTATAGGGTCTTCTCGTCCTTTAAACCTATTTAAGCCTTTTGACTTAAAAGTTAAATTCTAATATCATTTACACTGAGACAGTCAGTGCCTCGTCCAACCATTCATTCCAGCCTCCAATTAAAAGACTAATGATTATGCTACCTTTGCACGGTCAAAATACCGCGGCCCTTCAAATATATTAAAATTCAGTGGGCAGGCTAGACCTCAAATTATTTTCATGAGGACATGTTTTTGTTAAACAGGCGAGCACTTATTTGCCGAATTCCTTAATGTAACCTCACAGCTATATAAAAACAAACAATAATTTATACTAATTTCATCATTATCACTAACTTTTTAAAATTCAAAGTTACATTTTAATAAAAAACTTAAATTCTATAAAAAATCATATTTTATTAAAAATGAATTATAACATCCTCCAATTGATGGCTAATTCTAAGCCTACAAAATCTTAATTAAAACTTCATTTTATAAGTTTATACTTAGAAGCTTATCCCCCTAAATATTTTTATTAGATTATAATAACTTAATTAATTAAATCAATAAAATCTAATAACTGAATTTAATTCATTTCTTAAAAAACCAGATACCTTAAAGAACGAATAACGTTTCATTACTAAATCTTTCTAATTAATAATTATTCTACATTAACTAACAGAAAGACTTAGCTCTCTTTAAATCGGGAAATATAAATATTTATAAATTTTTTGATGAACCCTGATACACAAGGTACAATAAATAAAATCTACTTTAACCTAAATGAATTTTCAAAATATTTCAACATTCTTTCACAATACAATTAAACTATCACTATTAAAATTCTATCTATAACCTATACACAAACTTATTACCTAAAAAATGATTTTATTAAAAAAATTAACAATTCCAACAAACTAAGTAAATTTTTTATTATCAAATCAAACTGAATTGCACAGTGACTTCTCAGTGTAAATGAGATGCTTAACTAATCAAGCTCTGAATTGAACTTTCCAGGTACACCTTCCGGTACACCTACTATGTTACGACTTATCTCATCTTAATTAACGAGAGCGACGGGCGATGTGTGCATGTTTTAGAGCCAAAATCAAAATGTTATTCTATACATAATTACATTCAAATCCACCTTCAAGTCATTAATTTAAAACAACTATCCGTATTAAATAAATTTATTGTAACCCACCTCCACTTAATCATAAACTGCACCTTGACCTGACATCACTTAATTATTCTAAATAAAGAAAATTCTAACCCTTATAGGACATTCTGACGACGGCGGTATACAAACTGATCAACAAAATTAAGCAAGGTATAACGTGGAATATCGATTACGGGACAGGTTCCTCTGAAAGGACTAAAACACCGCCAAATTCTTTGAGTTTCAAGATCATATCTCATACTACTCAAGTATTAACACTTCACATTTAAAATAATAGGGTATCTAATCCTAGTTTAAAATTTAAATTTCACAGCTTCAAAAACTCTCAAAGAAATTATTTAATTTTAAAATTTCACCTTATAAAATTAAGTTTACCTTCCTTGTCATCATTTAACTATACACCAAAAATATTTACTTGCACCCCTCGTCTAACCGCGGCGGCTGGCACGATTTTTGCCGGTACTATTAAAATCACTAACTCTAAGTCTCCTTAACTTATAAAATTAAATACTGCGACTTAAATAAACATATATTATTTCATCTAGAAAAAATAAAGTCAAACACGCAAAAACTTACATGTAAAATAAACTTAAAGTAAATCCATAAGCAAGAATAAAACTTTTAAATATAAACAAACAAATCGGAGCTAATAATTTTAAATACTAAGCATTTAAATTCATGAAAGAAAAATTAAAGGAAGATAAAAATATGCTCTCATAAAACAATTTAATATATACTGAACAAAAAATAGCCTGATCCCTCCCTATATGCATGGATAAAAGAGGACCTAACCTTAAATTTATCCGACCAACAAATATTAAATACAATCTTATCTTTAATCACCGTTTTGCCCCGTCATTAAAAATTAACCATATATAAATACTCTCATTAATTATAGAACACGAATATAAAATTCAACTCTTTTAATTAAAATAACTAAGCTGACCCCAAAGTTAAATAATTAAATTAATTCAAAATTATAATGTGACATATTAATTTATAGATCCCATTGAAATGTTAATATTAATACTAACATTTAATGAATATTTATAAATAAGGGACTCTAAAAAACAATTCTATAATATTTACTTATATTGATCTAAAATTAGGATATTAATTGACATATATTGGAAAGAAAGCAAGAGATAAATTAATAAATTAACTTAACTAGGGTTATAATGACCCCATTTTTTTTAAAACTTACAAAATGGGGTCATATGTATTTATTTCCTAACTATAAAGAGTCTTTTACCATAAATTTATATTTATAAATTAAGTATTATAAATTAAGAATTCTTAATCAATATACATGCCATTTTATTTAATAGGAAATCAAATATTTATATAGGATAATCAACCATTGATCTTAATATAAGAATTTAATATATATATAATTAAATATATAAACTTTATTATTATTATATATTTAATTATATAATATAAGTATTTAATATATATATACTAATATATAATATATATATATAAGAATTTAATATATATATATATAATTATATAAACTTTATTATTATTATATATTTAATTATATATATATAAGTATTTAATATATATATAAATCCTATTTGCCTTTAACTATAAACATAATAGGTATATAGGATAAATGTATATAATATAAGTTCTTATTATACAGGCCTATTTTGACAAATTCTCAAAATGCCCCGATACATTTCCCTTGAGCCCATTTTTGGGGGGCACCGAATTTTCTAAAAATAGTAAAAAAAATTCGGTTTTCCCCCTAAAATGGACTCCAAGCATTCTTGATAGACTACCCATTGTATGCTCCATGTCCATTCACTATTCCATAAAATACAGAA